TCATCTCGGATGACACCTTTTTTGTTAAGGATAGTGATAGGGACAGCTATTCCATATATTTTGATATTGAAAATCAAATTTTGGAAATAGACAACGATCATTCTTTTCTGAGTGAACTAGAAAGTTCTTTTTATAGCTTTCGTAATTATAGTTCTAGGAATAATGGATCCAAAAGTGATGATCCCGACTATGATCGTTACATGTATGATACTCAATCGAGTTGGAATAATCACATTCATAATTGCCTCGACTCTTATCTTCATTCTCAAATCTGTATTGATAGTCACATTTTAAGTAGTAGTGACTATTATAGTGCCAGTTCCATTTCTAATTTAATTTCTAGTGAAAGTGGAAATAGTAGTGAAAGCGAGAGTTCCAATATACAAAGTAGCACGAATGGTAGTGATTTAACTATAAGCGAAAGTTCTGATGATCTCGATGTAACTCAAAAATACAGGCATTTATGGGTTCAATGCGAAAATTGTTATGGATTAAATTATAAGAAATTTCTTAAGTCAAAAATGTATATTTGTGAACAATGTGGATTTCATTTGAAAATGAGTAGCTCAGATAGAATCGAACTTTCGGTTGATCCGGGTACTTGGGATCCGATGGATGACGACATGGTCTCTATAGATCCCATTGAATTTAATTCAGAAGAGGAACCTTATAAAAATCGTATTGATTCTTATCAAACAAAGACAGGATTAACGGAGGCTGTTCAAACAGGTACAGGGCAACTAAACGGGATTCCCATCGCAATTGGGGTTATGGATTTTCAGTTTATGGGGGGTAGTATGGGATCCGTAGTAGGCGAGAAAATCACCCGTTTGATCGAGTATGCTGCCAATAAAATTTTACCTCTTCTTCTGGTGTGTGCTTCCGGGGGAGCACGCATGCAAGAAGGAAGTTTGAGCTTGATGCAAATGGCTAAAATATCTTCTGCTTTATATGATTATCAATTAAATAAAAAGTTATTCTATGTATCAATTCTTACATCTCCTACTACTGGTGGAGTGACAGCTAGTTTTGGTATGTTGGGGGATATCATTATTGCTGAACCTAATGCCTATATTGCATTTGCGGGTAAACGAGTAATTGAACAAACATTGAATAAGACAGTACCTGAAGGTTCCCAAGCGGCTGAATATTTATTCCATAAGGGCTTATTCGATCCAATCGTACCACGTAATCCTTTAAAAGGTGTTCTGAGCGAGTTATTTCAGTTCCACGCCTTTTTTCCTTTGAATCAAAATTAACTTCAGTAGAGTTCTTAAGTGAATTTTTTTTTGTGGCGAACAATTAGTTAGTTAGTTTATCCGAATCAAAATAAAACAAAATCCGAAGAATGGATTTTTCTTTGGTGACATAAGATTTCATTGTACAAATAAGCATGCGGATAATTCTTTTTTTTTTTTACCGATATGACGGATTAGTAATCAGTAAACCTCTCTCAACAAAACAACATAAAAAAAGCATTCTTCCTTAGAATTCATTGGGGGGCAGGGCAAATAAAAGAATTTCTTGTTCCCCTCTTACGTATGTATATATCATTCAAATGGAGAAAATCTTGCATCTTTCTATATCTCCTAATAAGGACCATTTTCCTAGGAATCCCTGCTGTTGGATCGGATTCTAACGAATCCTTCGGGAATTTGTAAGAAATTCTTTAGCTAAGAACAACAGAAGAAGAAAAATAAGTAATAATAATAACGAAAATGGGTTATCATACATATATTTCATGTATAAAGATGAATAGGTCCGTTTATTTAGTTCTACAGTCCTTGCGCTTAGTATATATACTCATTTAGTATACTTAGTATACTTATATACAATTCTATAAGTATACTTAATATACATTTATATACGAATTAGAATATTCTAATAATTAGAATATGAATTCGAATTATTATAGGATATCTTTATACCAATAACAGGTACAAATATTAAATCGAGGTACCCTTTCTATGACAATTCTCAACAGCTTTCCCTCTATTTTTGTGCCTTTAGTGGGCCTAGTATTTCCGGCAATGGCAATGGCTTCTTTATTTCTTTATCTTGAAAAAAATAAGATTTTTTAAATCCGATCGGATCAAGGGCAACTCTCATCTAGTTTTTTTTTCAAGACTTAGCGATGATGGATATCCATTTAGTAGAATAGTGTATAAGACTAAGAGGTGGCTTTCTCCGAGCATAAACGAAAGAGCTCTTATGCGTGTGTAAACATGATATATAAGTAAATTAATTCTATCTATTTTCATCTATCTATTTTCAACAATAGGCTGTGATCCGAACTCATGTCTGCAATGAAAGTCAATGTATCTATATGTATGTACCGATCTATAGGGACTCATATGAAGGGGATGCTCTGATTTTATTAGATCTAAGCAATTCGATGACTTACTGCTAAGAGTTCATATCAAAATAGTACTAGTTGATGAGAGTTACTTCGGAAACACAAAAAGTAAACTAAAATCGATTTTCTTTTGGTTATTTCCCCAATTCCAATAAAATGCAACTGGAGCTAGTATGTATGAGTTGGCGATCAGAATATATATGGATAGAGTTTATAGCAGGCTCTCGCAAAACAAGCAATTTCTGCTGGGCCCTTATCCTTTTTTTAGGTTCATTAGGATTCTTAGTGGTTGGAATTTCTAGTTATCTTGATAGGAATTTGCTATCTTTATTTCCGTCTCAGCAAATAAATTTTTTTCCACAAGGGATCGTGATGTCTTTCTATGGGATCGCGGGTCTCTTTATTAGTTCCTATTTGTGGTGCACAATTACATGGAATGTAGGTAGCGGTTATGATCGATTTGATACAAAAGAGGGAATAGTGTGTATTTTTCGTTGGGGATTTCCTGGAAAAAATCGCCGCGTCTTTCTCCGATTCCTTATGAAAGATATTCAGTCCATCAGAATAGAAGTTAAAGAGGGTATTTATGCTCGTCGTGTCCTTTATATAGAAAGCAGAGACTTGGGGGCCATTCCCTTGAATCGTACTGATGAGAATTTGACCCCACGAGAAATTGAGCAAAAGGCTGCGGAATTGGCCTATTTCTTGCGTGTACCAATTGAAGGGTTTTGAAAAATGAACTGAAGAATAAACAAACGCTTTCTCAGCAGGCGGAAACCCCCAAGAATCCTTTTTTTTTTTTCATTTTTTCAAAATATTCGAGAGTTTCATTTTTAATAGAAAAAAAAGCTCTTTCATTTCGAAATGCGAATAATATTCATTATTTGAATTTGAATCTTTCGGGCATTCGTCGAAAGGGGGAATTACTTCGAATATTTGATCAATTGGGATATCTAGAAACAATATTGTTTTTTATTATTTCTTGATTCAAATTCAAATTCGAATGAAGAATTCGAAGTGGATTCTTCTTCGATTTCTGTAGTTTTTCTACACTAGGTTCAAGGACTAACCGCCGAATCACAACTAAAAAAAAGAGACTCGATTTATAGGCGCAATACCTTGTAATAGAACTCATGCTTGATAGAAATATTAGATCGCATAGAATCAACGAATGAGGTGGATTCATTAACAATTCACAGATGAAAAAATGACAAAAAAGCGCGCATCCATTCCCCTTAGATATCTTTTATCTATAGTATTTGTAGTATTTTTGCCCTGGTGGATCCCTCTCTCATTTAATAAAAGTCTGGAATCCTGGGTTACTAATTGGTGGAATACTAGTCAACCCGAAACCTTTTTGAACGATATTCAGGAAAAGGCTATTCTAGAAAAATTCATAGAATTAGAGGAATTATTCCTCTTGGACGAAATGATAAAGGAATTTCCGGAAAGACATCTAGAAAAGCTTCGTATAGGGCTCCAGAAAGAAAGAGTCCAATTAATCAAGATGCACGATGAGGATCATATCCATACGATTTTTCACTTCTCGACAAATACAATCTACTTTGTTATTCTAAGTGGTTATTCGATTCTGTGTAATGAAGAACTTTTTATTCTTAACTCTTGGGTTCAAGAATTCCTATATAATTTAAGCGACACAATAAAAGCCTTTTCGATTCTTTTCGTAACTGATTTATGTATCGGATTCCATTCGCCCCGCGGTTGGGAACTACTGATTGGCTATGCCTACAACGATTTTGGATTTGCTCATAATGATATTATTCTATCTGTTCTTGTTTCCACTTTTCCAGTCATTCTAGATACGTTTTTTAAATATTGGCTTTTTTCTTATTTAAATCGTGTATCTCCGTCACTTGTAGTGATTTATCATTCAATGACTGAGTGAAAAGCGATTCCATGATCCAATTCGAATATTTCTGATTTTGTACATAAGCAAAGCATTCAAAGCCGTACTTACCTGACTTTTTCTACCCATCCAGAGGATCCCTCTCAGATTCCAGGAATCCTATATTCCAGTAAAATTATTTCAGTAAATAGCAGAATCGCGGATAGGGAACTATATTAGTGACCTACCTAATTTTATTGTAGAAATTTTCGGGATCAACGATTGGACCATGCAAATTAGAAATACCTTTTCTTCGTTAAAGGGAGAGATTACTCGATTCATTTCCGTATCCCTCATGATATATATAATAACTCGGGCATCGATTTCAAATGCATATCCCGTTTTTGCGCAGCAGGGTTTTGAAAATCCACGAGAGGCAACTGGTCGTATTGTATGCGCCAATTGTCATTTAGCTAATAAGCCCGTCGATATTGAGGTTCCACAGGCGGTACTCCCTGATACTGTATTTGAAGCAGTTGTTAGAATTCCGCATGATATGCAACTGAAACAAGTTCTTGCTAATGGTAAAAAGGGGTCTTTGAATGTGGGGGCCGTTCTTATTTTACCAGAGGGGTTTGAATTAGCCCCCTCCGACCGCATTTCGCCCGAGATGAAAGAAAAGATAGGCAAGCTGTCTTTTCAGACCTACCGACCCACTAAAAAAAATATTCTTGTGATAGGGCCAGTTCCTGGTCAGAAATATAGTGAAATCACTTTTCCTATTCTTTCCCCGAACCC